CATAAATTGTTAAAGCTTCCATAAAAGCCAAACTAAGCAATAACGTACCTCGTATTTTTCCTTCTGCCTCAGGTTGTCTCGCGATACCTTCGACAGCTTGACCCGCAGCTGTACCTTGACCAACTCCAGGTCCAATAGAAGCAAGCCCAACAGCCAACCCAGCAGCAATAACCGAAGCAGCAGAAACCAGTGGATTCATGATAAGTTCCTCACACCAAAATAAAGAAATAGTTAATGATACAATCATCCAGCAATTTAGGACTTAATTAGAATTAAGTAATCACTAAGATTCATACAGCTAAAATAACCCAAAACTTGAATTGAAATAATATAATTCTTATTATTGAATAATAAGAATTAGTTTGATATTAGTTCCTATCCACTCTTTGAATTCTTCGTTCTTTTTTTTGATCGTGTTTTTTTCAGCCAATTCACAGATAAAAAGGACGAACTTCTAATCGAATCCTTATCTAAATCAAAATTCACAAAAGTAGTGGGGCAGATTATATAGATCTTTAACTCATATATACCTAGTCAATATCAAATATCACATATACAAGTGTTTCTTACATAACGTAAACCAACTATTCTATAATTGGGCTAACCTAAAAACGAATATTTGAAAAAAAAATATATAGTTATAGTTAATGATGACCCTCCATAGATTCACCTATATAAGCCGCAGCTAAAGTGGCAAAAATAAGAGCTTGAATCCCGCTTGTAAATAATCCAAGGAACATGACAGGGATAGGAACCACTAAAGGTACTAAAGAAACAAGAACAACAACTACTAATTCATCGGCTAATATATTTCCGAAAAGTCGAAAACTAAGTGATAAGGGTTTTGTAAAATCTTCTAAGATGTTAATGGGTAAAAGAATTGGAGTTGGTTGTATGTATTTACTGAAATACCCTAATCCTTTTTTGCTAAGACCCGCATAAAAATATGCTACTGATGTGAGTAAAGCTAAAGCAACCGTCGTATTTATATCATTCGTTGGTGCTGCTAACTCCCCTTGAGGTAACTGGATAATTTTCCACGGTAAAAGGGCTCCTGACCAGTTAGAAACAAAAATAAATAAAAACAGGGTTCCAATAAAGGGAACCCATGGACCGTATTCTTCGCCAATCTGGGTTTGACTCACGTCTCGAATGAATTCAAGGACAAATTCAAAGAAATTTTGGCCGTCAGTTGGAATGGTTTGTGGATTGCGAACCGCTAGAACTGCGGAACCTAATAAGATAGCAATTACAACCCAAGAAGTAATAAGGACTTGCGCATGCACTTGGAACCCCCCTATTTGCCAATAGAAATGTTGGCCTACTTCTACACCAGATATCTCATATAACCCTTCTTTTATTAGTGTGTTGATGGAACATGATAAAACATTCATATTGCCCTCTGACAGAAATACGAACTTTAAATTATTTTGATTCAAGACCCCCCCTTTTTTTTTACTTATTTATTTATTTGAATTTTATATTTTCGTTTTGGATACCAACTAAACTAATCACACAATATCCCCTGTTTTTTTTATCTCTTTTTCTTTTGTACGATTCAGGAGTAGTAACCGATTTTAGAAATCGAAATACAGGGAACCCCTCCCCCTCAAAAAATTTGATTTATTTATCTTATTATTAATCAAGAATTTTGTATATAGCTAGAACGGCCCTCACAAATTGCGAATACTAATTTGTTAAGAATGAAGCGAATTGAAGCTATAGCGTCATCATTTGCTGGAATAGAAATATCCGCGAGATCGGGATTACAATTTGTATCGATTAACGAAATCGTTGGAATTCCTAAAGTTATACACTCTCTCAGAGCCGTATATTCTTCTTGCTGATCGATGATGATTACAATATCAGGCAATCCTGTCATATATTTAATCCCGCCTAGATATGTTTCCAAACGAGATAATTGTCTCTTCAACACAGCTGCATCCCTTTTCGGAAGACGGTTGAACCCCTCTGTCTTTTGTTCAGTTCTCAAGTCCCTAAATTTATGAAGTCTTTTTTCTGTAGTAGACCAATTTGTTAACATACCGCCGAGCCACTTTTTATTAACATAATGACATCGAGCCCTTATTGCAGCCCGCGACACTAAATCAGCTGCTTTATTTTTTGTTCCAACAATTAAGAATTGTTTTCCCCTACTTGCTGCATCAAAAACTAAATCACAAGCTTCTGATAAAAAACGAGCAGTTCTAGTCAGATTTATAATATGAATACCTTTGCGCTTTGCAGAAATATAAGGTGCCATTCTAGGATTCCATTTCCTAGTACCATGTCCAAAATGAACTCCTGCTCTCATCATCTCTTCCAAATCGATGTTCCAATATCTTTTTGTCATTTCTTTTCACACTTAAAAAGGGGGGTACCCCCAAACTAAAATAAAATTTTGTTCCGATGGAACCTTCTCTTGTACCGGGGACGGCCATTTATGCATGAGCCGAGCCATTATTTTTTATTCATTAATATCTTTATTAGTGTTAACAAATTACCAAAATTAGTATTAACAAATTACCAAAGCAAATGACTAGAGCAAACAACAAAAAATGAAATTAAAAAAAGGAATCCGCTATTAGGATTTATTAAATCCTAGAAAAGGCCGATTTTGATATAGAAGAGTCAAAAAACTCCTTGTGGTAGAATAAAATATCTTTCATATCTCCCTCGAATAAAGAGAAATTCTTTGTTCTTTTTTCCAAAAGAGTGTTGGTATGTTGCCGCGAACAATGCACCAATCCTTTGTTGAATCCGGTCCCGGCGGGGATCATCCCCCCTAGAACAACATTTTCTTTCAGGCCTTTCAACCAATCGATACGACCCCGAAGAGCAGCTTTTGCTAAAACTCGAGCAGTTTCTTGAAAACTTGCTTCGGATATAAAACTTTGAGTATTCAAAGATGCTCGAGTTATTCCTAATAAAATGGCTCGATAACAGATTGCTTCGTCTAAAGCACGCCCTGTTCGTTCTGCTCGTAACAATCCAATAAGTTCTCCAGGTAAAAAAACATTAGACATTCCCTCTTCTGAAACCAAAACTTTTGATGTTATTTGACGTACAATAATTTCGATATGCCTATTATGAATCTGCACCCCCTGGGATCGATAAACCTTTTGAATCTTATTAACCAAAGAAATCCGACTTTGCACTATAGTTAGCTCAGCACCAATCAAGAATCCCCAAGGAATTCCAAGAATTCTTGTTATACACTTGTTCCAACCCTTAATCCGCTTTTCTAAATTCAGCGATATTGAATCAATCGAGCGGACTTCTAACACTTGTTCTACTTTTGGAAGACCTTGTGTTATATCGCCGGATCTCGATTTTTCATATATAAATGTAACTAATGTATCCCCCTCGTAAAGAATTTCTCTATAATGCCCGTGAACTTTTGCTCCCGGAGTAGCCAAATAGGGCTTAGCGGATCTTATTACTATGGAATCTCTTTGAACAATTAAAACTTGACCCGATTTAAGGTGTGGGTCTTTTTTGGCTATACATAAATTTTCACAAAAAAACTGTCCAAGACTTATTATTGTAGACGTTTCCTCACAATAATTATGATGATAATTTTGATGAAGAAAATACCAATTCAATTTGAGTGGATTCAAAACACCGTTACTGTATCGATCTAGATTAAAAATTCTTCCGTTTTCATCGATTAAATAAGAGTTAATTATTTGAAAAATATATTTTACCTTATCAAGTTGCAAATATTTAATTGCCGAGATCTTATTATACGTTAGTAAAGGCAAAAATGAGTAACAATTCGAAATTTGAATGGCTGTTCCTAAGGGGCCCGACGAATTTTTAATTGTAATTAGAGGATTTTTTTTTATTGATTGGTTTATCACATTGTGATATTTTACATGATTAAATAGACCTATTCTAAAACAATTAGAGGATGATAACATTAACAAAGATTGGGATTCCTTATTGCTATTTAAGAACATACGAACAGTTCCGTGATTTTGTCTCAGTGATTGTTGAAGAATAAAAGCCTTGGGAGAAATCGAATAAAAGGGATTGATGTGATCCGCAGAGATCAATCCCGAATCTGGCGGATTATTCCGTTTTCTTATATACGAAATATGGGATTTGACTAAGCCAATTCTTATGAAATCTCGAATCAAACCCTTTGTACTTACTTCAATAAAAAAAGCACGGACCTCCTCGAGGGAAGAATTTTTTTTGTCTTGGTCCCAATTCAAAACTAAGCAAGTTCGAACCAATTGAATACTTGTGTCAGAAATTCCTCGAGTTGGTTTGCCATTTCCATAAAGGATATAGTTGAAAACTCGAAGTTCAATATTATCCTTTTCCCGAAAGAGATCTTGTGGGAAGAGTGTTGCCAAATTTATACTGTCCGCTATCTCATAGGTGCCCACCGGCCGCACCAAAACAAAAAACTTTTTCTTGGTTGGTGTGATCCGTTGGACATAAATCCAATTTTTCAATTTTTTGGATTCTTTAGGGTTTGTTTTTCCCCTTCCGGGCGGTATCAAGATGCCACTGTGTCGGGATATCTTATCTGTCTTGTCCGGAAAATGGATATCCCCTGAAAATATTTTGAGTTCAATCTTTTTTTTTTTTCTCTCCACTCGGATCAACCCGCCGACTTGGCTTCGTATATTTAAAGTGATTTGTGTATTGACTCCAATGATACTATAGTTCTGTACCATTATGGCAGAGGATTCGGGTAAAATATGCACTTCCTCGGGAATGAAAAAAAAGCGATCTACTTTCATTTCGTATTTTGTCTTAAATTTTTGGCCTCCTCGATACTCAATCATATCCTCTTTTTGGATGATTGAGTCCGCCCTTAGAGTCCCATATTTAAGAATTCCGGAACTCTTTCTTCTGTATCTAGGATCATCAAAAAAAGCAAAAATACTATTTCTACGGAAAATACCATTTATGGGTATTTCAATCGAGATACCTGAATGCCGTATGAATTCTTTCTCTTGCTCTTGAATCGATTGGAATGGAATGAGAAATCTATTTCTTCGTCTTTTTGCTAATAAATCCGAGTTCTCATGAAAAATAGTAGAATATATGAAATTATAATGACTAGTACCTAAATGACTAGTACCTACGATTCCATTCAATTCGGAATAATCGGGAATCCCAGATTTTTTTTTATCATAAAAATCTGAACTGAAAAATTTTTGGCTCACTTGATCATTATTCACTGAGAGGCTAGAAATAGATTTTCTTTGGGGGGAAAGAAAGGGGATGTTCATTTGATCTTGATCTTTATGGATCGAAAAACGAATTAGACTAGATCCACATGAACCTCCAGATAATATCCATAAATGACTTGTTTTTGGTAAGAGATGGACATTACTATATGTAAATTCGGGTGCATGGGATACATCAGTACTCCAGTGCATTTCGCCCTCTGAGCCAGAATAAATATATTTTCGAACCCGCTCTTTAAAATGAAAAGTGGATGTTCCCTCGCGAATCTCAGCAATAACTTGTTCTGATTCCACATATTGATCATTTTGAACTAAAAGGAAACTTTTTGGCGGAATAGTCACGTTATGTATAATATCGTCGCTCTCAATAATTACAGACAAGTCTATATAACATAGAAAGGCAGGGTGTCCGTGACGTGTACGTGTAGGATGAACCAAATCCTCATTGAATTTGATTTTTCCATTATAAGGGGCTCGTACATGTTCGGCAGTACCTCCTGTAAATACTCCGCCGGTATGAAAAGTTCTTAATGTTAGTTGAGTCCCTGGTTCACCAATAGATTGACCCGCAATAATACCTACAGCTTCTCCCAATTCAACTAGGTCACCATGAGTGGGACTCCGACCATAACATAATCGACAGATCCAAGACGTACTCCGACAAGTAAAGGGAGTTCGAATAGATATTGATTGTGTTCCAAAGGTTATGAATCGATTGACAAGTCCAATCCCAAGATCTTGATTTCGAAAGGCGACACATCGGGAACCTATATATATATCGTCTGCTAAGACACGACCAATTAATGTTTGGATAAAAATTCTTTCTGACATCATCCGATTTTTATTTCGAGGACTCACAGAAATCCCTCGGATAGTGCCACAGTCTGTTCTACGTACAACAATATGTTGAACTACTTCAACAAGTCGGCGCGTAAGATATCCAGCATCTGATGTGCGTACCGCAGTATCTACAACTCCTTTGCGGGCTCCATAGCAAGAAATAATATATTCTGTTAAAGACAGTCCTTCGCGTAAATTGCTTTGAATAGGTAAATCAATCATTTGCCCTTGGGGATCCGACATTAATCCTCTCATACCTACTAATTGATGTACTTGAGATGCATTTCCCCTAGCTCCCGAAAAAGACATCATATGGACTGGATTGAAAGGGTCCGTCATCCGAAAATTAGGATTCATTTCTTGGCGCAAATATTCACTTGTAGCATACCATATCTCAATAGATTGGCGTAATTTTTCTACCGCATGTACATTTCCATAATGATGGTGTTTTTCCAAAATCAAACTTTGTTGTTCAGCATCTTGAACAAGCCAACCCTTAGAAGGTATCGTTAAAAGATCATCAATTCCTAATGAAATGGATGTAGCAGTGGCTTGCTGGAAACCCAGAGTCTTTACTTGATCTAGGATGTGTGATGTATATGCCATCCCGAAGTGATCTATTAATCGGCTAATAAGTCGTTTAATAGCAGTTCCATCTATCACTTTATTGTGAAATACCAGATTGGCCCGTTCCGCCATAAGTACCTCCATATTCTGCTGAATGGGATTCGACAATGAGTTTGAGTCAATGATTGCAAAACTTCCTTTTCTCGATCTTGATTTGCGTAGAATTTTAGGTCAGGAACTATGGTCCGAGTGGAATCGGAGAGTCACACGGGTATCCTAGAATGACTTTTTTTTAATACCATATTATTAGGTATCATATGAACAGGCTTGAGAAAAACCTTGTATAGCTTCCTCGATTTCTCGATAAAAAGAAATATGACCAGCTGTGGTTCGAATATATATACAAAAAGTTTCTTTTTTTACACTTCTTACTATTAAATAGTGTGCATAAATCTCATGATAGTTACCAAAAGATTCATAGTGCACTTCGATAGGAACTTCTCTTGAAGCAATAATGCGTTGATCTAATTGCCACCGAAGCCACAAAGGACTATCTAAATTGATTCTTTTCTGCCGATAAGCTCCAATTGCATCATAGGAGTTGCAAAAAAAGGGTTCTTTCATATACTTATAGTTTGTTTCGTAAAGTTTTTCATTTTTATAGTTTTTTCGATTACATGGATTATATCTGTTTGCACAAATACCTCGACGAGTGCCGCTCGTTAATACATAGAGTCCAATAAGCATATCTTGAGTCGGTACAGAAATGGGATCTCCAATAGCTGGAGATAAGAGATTCATATGAGAAAACATAAGTAAACGAGCCTCTGCTTGAGCCTCTAAAGATAAAGGCACATGAACAGCCATTTGATCCCCATCAAAG